AAATAGATAAATATAAGAAAAAAAAGTTATTTAATATATTTAGTTATCTATTATCTATACTATATATACAAACAAGATATAAAAATTAATAATAGATTTGATCTAGATTAAATGAAATCCATGAGTCAGCAGATTACTTATTAAATACATGTATATCTTAATTCAAATTATATCTGAATTGAATTCTAAATCTTTAATTTGAATTTATTTTTATTCGCGAGGAGCTGGATGAGAAGAAACTCTCACGTCCAGTTCTGTAGTAGAGATGGAATTCAAAACAAACCATCAACTATAACCCCAAAAGAACCAGATTCCGTAAACAACATAGAGGAAGAATGAAGGGAATATCTTATCGAGGTAATACTATTTGTTTTGGTAAATACGCTCTTCAGGCACTTGAACCCGCTTGGATCACATCTAGGCAAATAGAAGCAGGTCGACGAGCAATGACACGAAATGCACGTCGCGGTGGAAAAATATGGGTTCGTATATTTCCAGATAAACCAGTTACAGTAAGACCCGCAGAAACACGTATGGGTTCAGGTAAAGGCTCTCCCGAATATTGGGTAGCTGTTGTTAAGCCTGGTCGAATTCTTTATGAAATGGGTGGAGTAACAGAAAATATAGCCCGAAGGGCTATTTCAATAGCAGCGTCCAAAATGCCTATACGAGCTCAATTTATAATTTCGGGCTAAAAAAGAAATAGGCCCTAATTAAAAATAGCGGATGCAGGTTTCTTTTTTTGGACAAATAATATTTCTTTTTTTTCTTTGACCTTTGTATTGTAAAAACGGATAAAAAAAAAAAAAAATGATATGATTCAACCTCAGACCCATTTGAATGTAGCAGATAACAGCGGGGCTCGAGAATTGATGTGTATTCGAATCATAGGAGCTAGCAATCGTCGATATGCTCGTATTGGTGACGTTATTGTTGCTGTGATCAAAGACGCAGTTCCAAACATGCCTCTACAAAGATCAGAAGTGGTCAGAGCTGTAATTGTACGTACTTGTAAAGAACTTAAACGTGACAACGGTATGATAATACGATATGATGACAATGCTGCAGTTGTGATTGATCAAGAAGGAAATCCAAAAGGAACTCGAGTTTTTGGTGCGATTGCCCGAGAATTGAGACAGTTCAATTTTACTAAAATAGTTTCATTAGCTCCCGAGGTATTATAAAATGAGACCACGATATGGTTATAGTAGGGTATTTAAAAGAAATAGATTAAGATTCATTTAGTAGATTTTGTCTCACGTATATACCTTTTAAAATTAATATTCATAAACAAATACGTAAAAAAAAAAAAAAGAAAAACATGTTGATTATATCCAAATTTGGAGGCACCAATAATTTTAATTAATCATGGGTAGTGATACTATTGCTGACATAATAACCTCTATACGAAATGCCGATATGTATAGAAAAAGCGTGGTTCGAGTAGCATCTACTAATATCAGCGAAAGTATTGTGAAAATACTTTTACGAGAGGGTTTTATCGAAAACGTGAGAAAACATCGAGAAAACAACAAATATTTTTTGGTTTTAACCCTACGACATAGAAGGAATAGGAAAAGCACTTATAGAAATCTTTTAAATTTAAAACGGATCAGTCGGCCGGGTCTACGAATCTATTCTAACTATCAAAGAATTCCTAGAATTTTAGGTGGGATGGGTGTTGTAATTCTTTCTACATCTCGGGGTATAATGACAGACCGAGAGGCTCGACTAGAAAGAATAGGCGGAGAAATTTTGTGTTATATATGGTAATCTTTCTAATATCCGAATTGAATATGAAACTTCTTATTTGCGAAAAAGAAAAGAGAAGTGCTGGGTTGTCTAATAGGGTTCTTCCTCCACTAGTTAATACTTCAAGGGGGTTTTGCCTGGAATGAAAGAACAAAAATGGATTCATGAAGGTTTAATTACTGAATCGCTTCCCAACGGTATGTTCCGGGTTCGTTTAGATAATGAAGATATGATTCTAGGTCATGTTTCAGGAAAGATCCGACGTAGTTTTATACGGATACTGCCAGGCGATAGAGTCAAAATTGAAGTAAGTCGGTATGATTCAACCAGAGGTCGTATAATTTATCGACTCCGCAACAAAGATTCGAAAGATTAGGTGTTTCCCTATTTATTTCACCATTAAAAATTGAAAATTTCAAGAAACTTATTTTCTTCCAAGAAGTAGATTCAAAATTAAAGTAAGGAGTGGCAAATATGAAAATAAGAGCTTCCGTTCGTAAAATTTGTGAAAAGTGTCGACTAATACGTCGTAGGGGACGAATTATAGTAATTTGTTCGAACCCAAGACATAAACAAAGACAAGGATAATAAGGCTCATTAAAGACCTGATATACAAATAGGGGATCTGTTTTGACATGAAATGGATATATCCATATATCTCTGACTCAAATTTATGAGATGATAAAATATGGCAAAAGCTATACCGAAAAAGGGTTCACGTGGACGTATTGGTTCACGTAAGAGTACA